CACGCTCTATAGGATTTGAACCTACGACATCGGGTTTTGGAGACCCACGTTCTACCGAACTGAACTAAGAGCGCTTTATTATCACAATAAATATTTTGTAACCCCAATTTATCTTGCATATATATATACTATAAAAAATAAAAATGAAATATTTATTTCATTATGTATGTACAATTTTATTAATTGATCTCAATTGATCCCTCGTTACTGCTCAGAAGATAAGTAATAGGTAGGGATGACAGGATTTGAACCCGTGACATTTTGTACCCAAAACAAACGCGCTACCAAACTGCGCTACATCCCTTTCAATTGGTCTACAGTGTCATTGTAGAGAATCCCTGTCTTGTTTTCCACATCTTTATTTCCTACATTGATATACACAAACTATCTTATCATTTCTTCCTTCTTCCTTTTGGTCTCATATATCATATAACAAACATATAATATGGTAAAAGACTTATATAAAGTATGAAATAAATATGAAATCTACCACAAAAAATTAATATTTTTTAGGAATTTAAGGCGGAAATGGACGTATTTTTTTCTTTTAATAAATATCTATTTTGTACATTTCAATTTGAATTAGGAACTCCGCGTACAAGTGGTAAGTCATTAACTACATATACACATCCGGTCATATATGTATTACCATTATGTAATACAAATTACAATAAAATTACAATAACGAATACAGAAAGAGGAGTTTTTAAAATGCGAGATCTAAAAACATATCTCTCCGTGGCACCGGTAGTAAGTACTCTATGGTTCGGGTCTTTAGCAGGTTTATTGATAGAGATCAATCGTTTTTTTCCGGATGCGTTGATATTCCCCTTTTTTTCATTCTAGCTATTGATATGGGAAGGGGGAAGAAGATTAGAGATACAATCAAATATCTGTAACTAATCCCTACCTCTCTTCTTTTTTTACTTATTCTTTCTAAATCTAAAAAAAAAAAAAAACAAAGAAAAAGCGGTTTCACCCTCAGTGAAACTATGAACTCGGGCTCAGGCTCAAATTAAATTAATAATAGAATGGAAATGCGGTGGTTGGGGCAACAATATCATAACAAGATACTTAACTGAAAATGAAATACTGTACGGCAATTAAAAATTATAAATATCGTTAGAAATTATTATATTACTTATTATTTATTACTATAATTGTATTATTTATTACTATATTGATTGCAACAAAATATTTCTTTCATAATTTGATTTCGAGTTACCTGCTTCTATTTTTGTGTCCTTTCTTCTTCCTTGCTTCGGGTCGGAAAATTAAAGAATTGAGTGAATCAAAAACCAAAGGAGGTTCATGGCTAAGGGTAAAGATGTCCGAGTAACGGTTATTTTGGAATGTACCAGTTGTGTTCGAAATCGTGTTAATAAGGAATCAATGGGCATTTCCAGATATATTACTCAAAAGAATCAACACAATACGCCTAGTCGATTGGAATTGAGAAAATTCTGTCCCTGTTGTTACAAACATACGATTCATGGGGAGATAAAGAAATAGATCGAACCGATCGCTCGTGTGTCAGTCTTCCAAGGAAGATGAAAAATTACATATTATATATAACAATATATATAATTTATTTTAATTTATTTTTGAATTTATTTAAATATAAATAAATATAAACAAATAAATATAAACAAACCAAATCCTATTTCGATCGGATCAAAGATGATGTAGAATTAAGAAATAGGATTGGGATTTTCAGGATAAGGAATAAACAAACCATGGATAAATCCAAGCGAATCTTTCTTAAATCTAAGCGATCTTTTCGTAGGCGTTTGCCTCCGATCCAATCGGGGGATCGAATTGATTATAGAAACATGAGTTTAATTAGTCGATTTATTAGCGAACAAGGAAAAATCTTATCTAGACGGGTGAATAGATTGACCTTAAAACAACAACGATTAATTACTATTGCTATAAAACAAGCTCGTATTTTATCTCCGTTACCTTTTCTTAATAATGAGAAACAATTTGAAAGAAGCGAGTCAACCGCTAGAGCTGCTGGTCTTAGAACCAGAAAAAAATAGGTTGACTCTTCAATTGAATTGAATCAAAATCAAATTCCAATCCAAACTCAAATGCGGATTGACGTTTTTTTTTTGTTCGAAAAATCGTAAAATCGAAATGTCCTGTCGTAAGAAAAAAAATGGGAGAAGAGGAATAAATATTTTTTATTTAACGTCTTTCTTCATTTTGATGACTTTATCATATTTTATCATACTAATTTCTACTCTACCTTCCCAGAGTTCATTCTCCAGGGAACTCCATTTAAACTATTCCAACGGATTCCTTCCAATCTCTTTATTTTATGATCTCATTGGAAATCATATAAAGACAACTCTTATTTAATATAGCTATTTGTGCAAGTATTTTACGATTAAGAAGTAACTGTCTCTTGTACAGATTGTGTATAAATTTACTATAACTTAAGTATACTTTATTCTCGCGAATTACTGCATTTATCCGAGTGATCCACAACCGACGAAAATCTCTCTTTTGTCTACCTCTATCCCGATGAGCCGAAACCAAAGCTCTTATTTTCTGTTGAGTAATAGTACGAGTAAGTCTTGAATGAGCCCCTCGAAAGGTTGATGCAAATAAACGAATTTTTGTTCTACGTCTTCGAGCTATATACCCTCGTTTAATTCTGGTCATTGAATAAATGAAACTTTGATGAATAACTAATCGATTTCCTTTCTTTCAGTTATTCCCTTCCCGTATCCTAGTCTATTAATAACAAAACGGATTCTTCCAATGTATAAAATTTAAATTCCAATGGCTTTTGCTACTATAACCTTCCCGACCACGATTTTTTTTTTTTTTCTAGGTGAAATGCCTAGAAAAAAATTGTATTGATATTAGGTATCAAAAACACATAAAAGTCGTAAATATAAATGGATATAGTGGGTTCCATCGTTTCTATGGTTACTTCTTAAACGGTGAGGTCCTCTCTATACACCGGAGCCCTTCTTTCATTTAATCAATGTTATTGTTAACTTGTACAGTTCACACTCTTTGGCTCTACCCATAATTATCCAGTACGAGGTCTTTCACAATGAGATCTACTTATACAGTAACGGTATTTAATTATGAAGATTAGCTGAGTAGCTGACCCTGTTAGTCCGTTCTTGCAAGAGTAAGGCATAATTTTTCTGCTTTTTAAAATAGTATTTCCCCTGCTTAATGGATATCATTTGCTATCAATGGAGAATTCTTTCTCATCTTAAATTTAAAACGAGTTGATTGGATTTGCACCAACGGAAACCATACATTTGATACCACAATAGAAGGATAGATCTTTTTGATTTTTAGATATTGAATGGAGTTCTTCCATTCTAGTCTATTCACTGGTACTGATTGAATGGAGTTCTTCCATTCTAGTCTATTCACTGGTACTGATCGTTGATACTGGATCAATTGTTTTCTTTCTTTTGTCCTAGCCCATGATCTGAACGAGTCGCACATACACCCTAGTACATGTTCCTCGTCGCTGAGGACATCCCCCAAGAGCGGGGGATTTCGTGACATTTCTGATTGGCTGTCTTGTGTTTCTAATAAGTTGTTTAATAGTTGGCATATTGAATCATATACATAATGGGCTGGTTTAGATCGATCTTAACCGGATGATTATGAATTATTTTATTTCTATATTATTATTTTATTTCTATATTAATAGATTAATGAATAGAATATTAAATCCGGTAAGAAGATAAAATCTCAAATCACTAATTCGTCTGAAATTTTTGTTATTTTTTCTTTTTTATTCAGTCGCTACAAGATCAACAATTCCATGAGCTTGGGCTTCTGTTGCTGACATAAAAACATCTCTTTCCATATCTTCGGATACAACCCATAAGGGTTTGCCTGTCCTTTGTACATAAACCCTTGTGACGGTTTCGCGCAGCTTCAAAAGTTCTTCCGCTTCCAAGATAAATTCTCCCGTCTGTGCCTCATAAAAAGAACTAGCAGGTTGATGGATCATTACCCTGATGATATAACATAATAAATGTTTATTCTATCTCGCATGATGATAAGGTGAAGAGATAAAGAATAATAAAATATATAATTGAACAACCGTACAGGCATCTTTTACGCATTGCATACGGCTCTATAATGGAATTCGTTTTTACCTTACTTAAATATCAAATAAATTAAATATAGGGTCTATCAGACTCGGGTTGGTAAATGATCCAATAACCACCCTTCTTTTTGTTTTTGGAGTAGTTCAAAAATACTATGATGGCTCCGTTGCTTTATATATTTATTTCGTCTGTTATTTAGCAATCCCAAAGTTTTTTTTTTTTTTTTTTCAAATAAAAAAACAAGATTTTTTTTTATTTTCATATTCTTTCATAACCTAAATATTGTTAAGAGCCTCCCGGCGTGAAAACAAAAAAGTTTGTGACGCTGAAATAGGCTTCCCGATAGATTAGATAAAATCGGAAATACCTTTTATCTCATACTACTCTTTCGATACATAATTTAAGGGTTAAAAAAATTTATCATATCGAATTCGAAGTGCCATGCTATTATTACTTAATATTCATATTTCATATCGCGCGAAGGCATAGTCTTCTTTTTTCTCTCAAATCAAATAAAAAACTCATTGGCGCCAAGCGTGAGGGAATGCTAGACGTTTGGTAATTTCTCCTCCGACCAGAATAAAAGATCCCATTGAAGCGGCTAATCCCATGCATATTGTCTGTATATCTGGTCGCACAAATTGCATAGTATCATAAATAGCTACTCCGGGTATTACCCATCCGCCAGGAGAATTTATAAACAAATATAGATCTTTGGTATCATCCTCTATACTGAGATATACCATAAGACCAATAAGTTGATTCGAGATCTCGCTATCAACCCCTTGGCCTAAAAAAAGTAATCTTTCTCGATAAAGTCGGTTGATTGGGATAAAGTTGTATCCCTTAGAAACCGTACATGCACCTTTTGATGCATACGGTTCAACAAAAATAACGAAAAAAAATAAAAGAATCAATGTGTAGATGTAGATTCTAGCGCTTTCTTTTATTTTTTTTTTTTTTTTCATACCAGGCTTTTAACTTATAAAAAGGGGCTTTTCTTTCATTTTTCAAAAAAGATGGGTTTTGGCCTGTTTTGTTTATCTATAAAAAAAATTACTAAATTTATCTAACTAACTTTTCATTGATGTATTGTTTCATCGAGATACAATCTCAATCGCGATGTAATTTTCTTGTTCCTGAATGGGCTTCTTCAATTTTTTTAGGTTTATGCTCTACTCCGAGTAAAGATCCGCCCGATTTGGATTTGCACATATATGACAAATGCCCCAATACCACGTCCTTTTGCTACGACTTCCTTTTTACAATTTATTTCATGTCTTACAACAGATATTCAATGCATTCATCATATTACTCGATTGATTAACAGTTTGAGATCACTTCTATTATAAATATATAAAGAAATAGAATATGATAGAAATAGTAATCATAAATAGATTTATTACCGGTTTTTTTCTAAACGGAGCCTGGATACTTCATTTTATTGGCCTAACCAAGATAACCATAAATTATTCTAATTGATAATATTAATCACCCTCCCGAAAAAATGGATCTAATTGAACTTCACGCTCCAAATTTTTGATAATTCAATCAATCTTTCTTGGGCGAAGGGGAGGATATCTCGATCGGGGAAGAGAATGGGGAAATACCATATGACCCAATATATCTGACAAGTCGCACTATATGTCAATCCACAATGCATCTTCCTCTCCAGGACTTCGAAAAGGTACTCTTGGAACACCAATAGGCATTAAATAAAAGAAAAATTAAGTACTATATCTCACTTTGATGTGAAAGCGTAACAATGGATTTAGTGTCCTACTAATATTGGCCTTTATCATATTTTATCCATAGATTGACTAAGTTCATAAAAAAAGATAAAGAAGACAAAATGAATAAAGGAAAATTATTACAAATAAGTCCTTTGAATGATGAACAAATATATATATGCATTCACTCATATAAAATGGTATCAACTCCCCTACCATTGCGTATTGGTACTTATCGGGTGTAGAATAGATCTGCTTCTTTTTGTTCCTACGAACAAAATAGTTTCATTATTACTAAAAGTAATTGAAAAGAATCAAACAAATCAAACAAATATTAATTCTTTCCCCAAGATAATCCACTAAAAAGAGGGTCCACAGCATAGTTTTTTCCAATGCAATAAAGTTACATTGTGTCTATTTTTCATTGATAAAGGGGTATTTCCATGGGTTTGCCTTGGTATCGTGTTCATACCGTCGTATTGAATGATCCCGGTCGTTTGATTTCTGTCCATATAATGCATACAGCTCTGGTTGCTGGTTGGGCCGGTTCGATGGCTCTATACGAATTAGCAGTTTTTGATCCTTCTGATCCTGTTCTTGATCCAATGTGGAGACAGGGTATGTTCGTTATACCCTTCATGACTCGTTTAGGAATAACCAATTCATGGGGCGGTTGGAGTATCACAGGGGGTACTGTAACGAATCCGGGTATTTGGAGTTACGAAGGTGTGGCCGGGGCACATATTGTGTTTTCGGGCTTGTGCTTTTTGGCAGCTATCTGGCATTGGGTGTATTGGGATCTAGAAATATTTACTGATGAACGTACAGGAAAACCCTCTTTGGATTTGCCTAAGATCTTTGGAATTCATTTATTTCTATCAGGGGTGGCTTGCTTTGGTTTTGGTGCATTTCATGTAACAGGATTGTATGGTCCTGGAATATGGGTGTCCGATCCTTATGGACTAACTGGAAGGGTACAATCCGTAAATCCAGCGTGGGGTGTGGAGGGTTTTGATCCTTTTGTTCCGGGAGGAATAGCCTCTCATCATATTGCAGCAGGGACCTTGGGCATATTGGCGGGTCTATTCCATCTTAGTGTACGTCCACCTCAACGCCTATACAAAGGATTACGTATGGGAAATATTGAAACCGTCCTTTCCAGTAGTATTGCTGCTGTCTTTTTTGCCGCTTTTGTAGTTGCTGGAACTATGTGGTATGGTTCAGCAACTACCCCGATTGAATTATTTGGTCCCACTCGTTATCAATGGGATCAAGGATACTTCCAACAAGAAATATATCGAAGAATTGGTGCTGGGTTGGCTGAAAATCAAAGTTTATCTGAAGCTTGGTCTAAAATTCCCGAAAAACTAGCTTTTTATGATTACATCGGCAATAATCCGGCAAAGGGGGGGTTATTCAGAGCGGGCTCAATGGACAACGGGGATGGAATAGCTGTTGGGTGGTTAGGACATCCTATCTTTAGAGATAAAGAGGGGCGCGAACTTTTTGTACGTCGTATGCCTACTTTTTTTGAAACATTTCCGGTTGTTTTGGTAGACGGAGACGGAATTGTTAGAGCCGATGTTCCTTTTAGAAGGGCAGAATCTAAATATAGTGTCGAACAAGTAGGTGTAACTGTCGAGTTCTATGGCGGCGAACTCAACGGAGTCAGT